TGTTTTGCAAGTTTATAATTGAGGAGTATATCCCTTCTTATTATTAATCTAAGAAATGAAATACTAATAAAAATTCCCTCTTGACAGTGATATATGTTGTATATGTAAATCCTAGATGTGAAACTAGGCATAAATCGTAGTATAAAACACAAAAATCCATAAAAAAAGAAATAAAGATTGGTTGAACTTGAAAATTTCATCATTCAATGTGTAGTGTAAATGATTGAATTGGATTCATTTGAGTGGTACAAACTAAATCGAATGCTAACTCCATTTATTTATTATTGAATTAACTGATCAATTTGATATCGGACATATTTTTTTCGGTACTATTCAAAAATTTCGACATATTTTACTTTATTATTATGAGAATAAATCCTACTACTTCTGGTCTTGGCGTTTCCACGCTTGAAGAAAAAAACCTAGGGCGTATCGCTCAAATTATTGGCCCGGTATTGGATGTCGTTTTTCCCCCCGGCAAAATGCCTAATATTTATAATGCTTTAGTAGTTAAGGGTCGAGATACTGTCGGTCCACAAATTAATGTTACTTGCGAGGTACAACAATTATTAGGAAATAATCGAGTTAGAGCTGTCGCTATGAGTGCTACAGATGGGCTGATGAGAGGGATGGAAGTGATTGACACGGGAACTCCTCTAAGTGTTCCAGTCGGAGGAGCTACTCTTGGACGAATTTTCAATGTTCTTGGGGAGCCTGTTGATAATTTAGGTCCCGTAGATACTCGCACAACATCTCCTATTCATAGATCTGCGCCTGCCTTTATACAGTTAGATACAAAATTATCAATCTTTGAAACAGGAATTAAAGTAGTGGATCTTTTAGCTCCCTATCGCCGTGGAGGAAAAATAGGGTTATTTGGAGGAGCTGGAGTAGGTAAAACAGTACTCATCATGGAATTGATCAACAACATTGCCAAAGCTCATGGAGGCGTATCCGTATTTGGCGGAGTAGGCGAACGTACTCGTGAAGGAAATGATCTCTACATGGAAATGAAAGAATCTGGAGTGATTAATGAAAAAAATATTGCAGAATCAAAAGTGGCTCTAGTCTATGGTCAAATGAATGAACCCCCGGGAGCTCGTATGAGAGTTGGTTTGACTGCCCTAACCATGGCAGAATATTTCCGGGATGTTAATGAGCAAGACGTACTTTTATTCATCGACAATATCTTTCGTTTCGTCCAAGCAGGATCAGAAGTATCCGCCTTATTAGGGAGAATGCCTTCTGCAGTAGGTTATCAACCTACACTTAGTACAGAAATGGGTTCTTTGCAAGAAAGAATTACTTCTACCAAAGAGGGATCCATAACTTCGATCCAAGCAGTTTATGTACCTGCGGACGATTTGACCGACCCTGCTCCTGCCGCGACATTTGCACATTTAGATGCTACTACCGTACTATCAAGAGGATTAGCTGCCAAAGGTATTTATCCGGCAGTGGATCCTTTAGATTCCACGTCAACTATGTTACAACCTCGGATTGTTGGCGAGGAACATTATGAAATTGCGCAAAGAGTTAAGCAAACTTCACAACGTTACAAAGAACTTCAAGACATTATAGCTATCCTTGGGTTGGACGAATTATCCGAGGAGGACCGTTTAACTGTAGCAAGAGCACGAAAAATTGAGCGTTTTTTGTCACAACCCTTCTTCGTGGCAGAAGTATTTACTGGTTCTCCAGGTAAATATGTTGCTCTCGCAGAAACAATTAAGGGGTTTCAATTGATTCTTTCCGGAGAATTAGATGGTCTTCCCGAGCAGGCCTTTTATTTGGTGGGTAACATTGATGAAGCTACCGCGAAAGCTATGAACTTAGAAGGGGAGAGCAATTTGAAGAAATGACCTTAAATCTTTGTGTACTGACTCCTAATCGAATTATTTTGGATTCAGAAGTGAAAGAAATCATTTTATCTACTAATAGTGGCCAAATTGGTGTATTACCAAACCATGCCCCTATTGCTACAGCTGTAGATATCGGTCTTTTGAGAATACGCCTCAATGACCAATGGTTAACTGTGGCTCTGATGGGCGGTTTCGCTAGGATAGGTAATAATGAGATCACTATTTTAGGAAATGATGCAGAGATGAGTACTGACATTGATCCGCAAGAAGCTCAACAAGCTCTTAAAATAGCTGAAGCTAACTTAAGTAGAGCTGAAGGTAAGAAACAGGCAATTGAGGCGAATCTAGCTCTCAGGCGGGCTAGAACACGAGTGGAGGCTATCAATAATATTTCCAATAAATAAAAATAATCAATCAAAAGAAGTTTTTTATCTTTAGAAGTGGAAGTTATTTATTATACTATACATACCCCATTTAAATTCTGCTAATTGAAATGGAATACAGTTAAAGTCTAATCTGATACAACTAAAAGAAAAAGTATGGTAGAAAAACTTATTAGATACCATTGACTCCGGTATCTAATGAGTTCTACCTACTATTGGATTTGAACCAATGACTCCCGCCGTATGAAAGCAATA